CTTATCTCTAAAGAAAATAAGGTACGGTACTAATTCTATCTCGATGCTGAATTCTAAACAGGAGGGGGCTCCTGTCTTGGTACTAATTTAATTGCATCACTGGGATTAAGGATCAAAAAACTTGTTTTGGGAAAAATAAAAATAGGAACAAAACAAGTAAAAAAATATGCACCCGTTTGTCTTTTCACTTATACAAGATTGTTCAGACAGGTGTATTTTTTTATCGAATTTTTTTCATCTGGTTCTAATTAATAATTGTAAATCAATGTAACGATTGGACCAGGGGGGTGATTTATACATCCCATTCACTTAACTTTATTATTTATTACATTACTTTATACTTTATGGAATTTATGTAAAGATTCCTGAAGTCTGAAGTAAAACAAACTGAAGTAAAATAAACTAAACTAAACTCTAAACTAAAGTAGAAACAATGCCCATAGTGACAACGACATTTCTGTTTTTGTGAAAAAGATCTGTGATTCCTTAAATATCCGCAACTACCCCCATTGACAATTGTTCGGGATATCGGATGGATACGAAAAGATCATATTATTCCTTATTCCAATTCTTATTTTCAGATCGGGTGGAAGAATAACGACTTAAACTTTACATAAGCCTTTTCTATTCATATTCATCCCTACGAAAAAAAAAAATTTATATTGTATTTTTTTTCTCTATCTAGCTGGGTGAAATCGTTGATGATTCAATTGAAAAATAAATATATATATTTATTTTATGTTTATGATGATTTGTGTCTCTTTAATCAATGAGTTATCCGCTAAAAATTTTTAGCTACTTGGTATTCGAAGAAGTGCGAAATTGGGGAATCTATTCTTATCGAGTAACTTCTGCCCTTTGCAAGTCATTGGGCTAGCTTATTCGATTAATAACATATATTCATCGTGTTCCGGTATTGGAAATCCAATTAAAGACCTTTCTTTAGTTTAGTTGTTCGATAAAGAAAAGAATTGGATCTCTCATGATTGATCGTCTTGTCTTGAACAATCTGTTGGCGATGCGGATTGAAGGAAGAATTCATTTATTTGTGTTCTTTATAAAAATAAAAATAAATTATAAATTGTTTAATTCATAAAATATATAATATGGGTTAATAAAATTTAATACTTGTTGAGACTTCTCCAGATAAATACCCATACATACATATTTCTATATGTATTATTATATTATTATGCAATGATTATTCATGATTCCATATTGAATCAATTCCATACCGGTTCCAAACTAGAGGAATGTTATGGTAAAACTTCGTTTAAAACGATGTGGTAGAAAGCAACGTGCGGCTTGAAGGACATGATCGGTTGTGGATTCTTACATCCACCATTTTTTTGATAATTTTATATAGGAATTATCAGGTGCTCTTGGCTCGACATAGTTTGTTCTGTTCTACGAGAACTCCCATTTGGTTGGGTTGTGAGTTAAAGTAAAATAGTACACGATGGAGCTCGAGCGGAAAAGATTAATTCATTTCTCAGAGGTAAGGATCTAGGGTTAACGTCAATCAATAAGTTGGAACAACTTCGTAAGCATATCTTCGATATAGAAATTAAAAAGATTCAATTCTAACAAAATATCCTTTTGGATTTGAAACTTTTGTTGGAATTGGAAAAACTATTTCGATCCAAAGTGTATCACACGAAAATCAATCGTTCGTATGATTCTTCGATAGTCAATAAATCGCAAAAGGTATGTTGCTGCCATTTTGAAACGATTAAGAATCACCGAAGTAATGTCTAAACCCAATGATTCAAAACAAAGATAAACGATCCTGGAACAAGAAAACGCCACTTTCAATTGTCTCAACAATTTAATTTGAGCAGAAAAAAAATAGATTCTAAACGAGACAAAAAGATTGGTTAGAGACAGCTCAATAAATGAAATTCCAAGGACTCGGGATTTTCCTTTGAACTCTTTGAGAATTGTCCAACTTGAGTTAAGTTATAAGTACTAATGGTTTTTTGTTCTTTTCGGGTTTTTTCGGGAAGGAAGAATAAAAAACGAAAAAATCATAGTTTAAGAATTGATTTGATGATTTTATGGATCTATTTGCCACTATATATACTATGATATAAATTAGAATCATTTTTCTCGAGCCGTACGAGGAGAAAGCCTCCTATACGTTTCTAAAGGGGGGAATTATTCATCTATATCTATCCCAATGAGCCATCTATCGAATCGTTGCGATTGATGTTCGATCCCGAAGAGAAGGAAGAGATCTTCGGAAAGTGGGTTTTTACGATCCGATAAAGAATCAAACTTATTCAAATGTTCCCGCTATTCTATATTTCCTTGAAAAAGGCGCTCAACCTACGGGAACTGTTCATGATATTTCAAAGAAGGCAGAGATATTTAAGGAACTTCGCATTAATTACACAAAATAATAAATAGAAATAAAAAAACGAAAATTAAATTATATTTCTATATAAATATAAATAACGACAAAACTTTTTTATATGCAATATGAAAGGGATAGAAAAAAGATCGAGTAAACATATGAACTAACAGAATCTATAAAATTGATCTATAAAATTGTGGGATTATCTCAATCGGGTGGTTTTTGGTGAGACTCCACTAAAAAAATGGGACGAGTTTGGTTATTGTACCTATTGTACCTTTATGGATATTGAATAAACCCGAGATTTTATTCTTCCTTATTTTTTTTTTTATTTCTTTTCTACATCTACACTTTTTTTATTCTCTATGTAGGTTATCTATGAAGTGCCAATCCAACACAAGTCCTTATTATAATTATAATCATTTTTATTTCTTTTTGTTTTCTCAACGTTCATATTGACAATAGTGTATTGAACAAATATAATTGATCGTGGATAAATAGATCCATTTATACCCGCCCTATAAGTTTTTATTTTTTACTTTACTTGACGTAAGTGATGGGTTCCTTGGATTCGATTGACACAACACACGAAGTCTCTTCTGAATAAACAAAAACGGAAAATTTTAATTATTAAATTAATTTTTTTTAAGAAAAAAGGGCGATCCATAATTTTTATATATTTATCTGGGAATTTTTTCTATTTTCATTAGATCTGTTCATTTTTATGTTTATAATCGACTATAAAAAACGTTTTTTTGTGAGGTTGTGCAATCCAATCTATCTCTTTTTTTTCCGATCGTATCTACAAACCATAATTACATTTTTGGGTTGCTAACTCAACGGTAGAGTACTCGGCTTTTAAGTGCGGCTAGAATCTTTTACACATTTGGATGAAGCAACGGATTCGTCCATACCATTGGTAGAGTTTGTAAGACCACGACTGATCCTGAGAGGGAACGAATGGAAAAAACAGCATGTCGTATAAATGAATAACTCTAAGATAAGAGTACTTAATCCTTACGGGATCGGTACAAAATATTGTTTTTTTTTAGAGTTTTAATTCTTTTAATTCTTAGAGCGATACAAAAAAGTAAATTCGTGGTTGGATCGAGTGAATAAATGGATAGGGCCGAAAAGCTCAAATTATAGGGAAACAAAAAAAGAAACGAGCTTATGTTCTTAATTCGAATAATTACCCGATCTAATTATACGTTAGAAATATATTAGTCCCTGGTGCGGGAAAAGGTTATGAAATAGCCTTAAATAATAAGTGGATTCTCCATTTTTTTATGAATCCTAACTATATCCCTGAGTGGAGACGAATGTGTAGAAGAAACAGTATATTGAGAAACATAATTTTCTAAAGTCAAAAGAGCGATCGGGTTTCAAAAATAAAGGATTTCTAACCATCTCGGTATCTTATAACGAACAAAAACCAATTGGACGGAAATGGAAAAAGAGAGAATCCGTTGATTAATCATCTCCAAGGTATCTATTCTTTATACCTTGATACCTTGTTTTGACTGTATCGTACTATGTAGCGTAGCATTTGATGGCCCGAGAAATCCCCAGCTTTGGTTCAAATCGAATTTTTAAATGGAGGAATTACAAGGATATTTAAAGATAGATAGATCTCGAGAACGAGATTTCCTATATCCACTTCTTTTTCAGGAATACATTTATGCACTTGCTCATGATCATGGGTTAAATAAATCGATTCCTTGTGAGCTTATGGAAAATTTAGGTTATGACAATAAATATAGTTCACTAATTGTTAAACGTTTAATTACTCGAATGTATCAACAGAAGCATTTGATTATTTTGGCTAATGATTCTAATAAAAATAAATTTGTTGGGCATAATAAAAATTTTTATTCTAAAATGATATCAGAGGGGTTTGCAGTCATTGTGGAAATTCCATTCTCACTGCGATTAGTATCTTCCCTAGAAGGTAAAGAAATCCTGGAAGGTAAAGAAATAGCAAAATCTATTAATTTACGATCAATTCATTCCATATTTACTTTTTTAGAGGATAAATTATCCCATTTAAATCATGGATTAGATATACTAATACCCTACCCTATCCATCTGGAACTATTGGTTCAAACCCTTCGCTGTTGGATACAAGATGCCCCTTTTTTGCACTTATTGAGATTCTTTCTCTACGAGTATCATAATTGGAATAATAGTCTTATTACGCAAAAAACAAAAATTAATTTATTTTTTTCAAAAGATAATCAAAGATTATTCCTGTTCCTGTATAATTTTCATGTATATGAATCGGAATCTATATTCGTTTTTCTCCGTAAAAAATATTCTCATTTACGATCAACCTCTTCTAGAGCTTTTCTTGATCGAACACATTTTTATGGAAAAATAGAAAATTTTATAGTGGTCTTTCGTAATGATTTTCATACCATTCTATGGTTGTTCAAGGATCTTTTCATGCATTATTTCAGATATCAAGGAAAATCAATTCTGTCTTCAAAAGGAACTCCTCTTCGGATGAAGAAATGGAAACATTACCTTGTAAATTTATGGGAATATCATTTTTACTTTTGGTCTCAACCGGATAGGATTCATATAAACCAATTATCCAATCATTTTCTTGATTTTCTGGGCTATCTTTCAAGTGTACGATCAA